AGTTAACAATTAGTAATCATATTGAATGATTATGAATTATTCAAGGAAAAATGGATTTGAGACATACACGAGGAAGGTTCTAGGAGCAATACTAGTTAGAAATCTCTTATGAACCAGGAGCCGTGTGAAGTAAGAATTTCATGCACGGTTCTGAATGAGCGGGAAGATCGAAAATCTTCTTTTCGACTCTAACTCTCCTACACCAGTCGTTGCTTTTTTTTCTGCTACCTCTAAAGTAGCAGCTCTAGCTTTATCTACACGACTCTTCGGTATTATTTTCCCATATTTCTCCGGTGAATGGCATATCGCTTTAGGGGTATTAGCTACTCTTAGCATGATATTAGGAAATCTAATTGCCGTTACTCAAATAAGCATGAAACGTATGCTAGCATATTCTTCTATAAGCCAAATTGGATATATTATGATTGGAATACTTGCTGCAGACCCCGAGAATGGTTATGCAAGTATGATAACTTATACGTTCATTCATATACTCATGAATCTAGGAACTTTTGCTCGTATCACTTCATTTGGTTTACGAACCGGAACTGATAATATTAGGGATTATGCGGGATTATACATGAAGGATCCTGTTCTAACATTCTCTCCAGTTCTACGTTCACCATCCCTAGGGGGTATCCCTCCACCATCCGGTTTTTTTGGTAAACTCTATCTCTTTTGGCATGGATGGAAAGCTGGTTCGTACCCATCAGTTCCGATAGCGCTCGTCACAAGTGTCATTTCTATATATTATTATCTAAAAATAATTAAATTAATGTTCACTGGGAAGAATGAGAGGAGCGGCACATCCACAATTTATATACAAAATTCATTAGTTTCTTCATCAACTTCAATTTCGAAAAGTTCTATCGAAATAGCTATGATTATTCGTGCACTAGCATCAATCCTATCGGGTGTATTAATAGATCCCATTATCGGGATCACACAGAATACCTTATTTTAGACTCATTTCAAGTTGTGACACGGAATTGCTTTTCAAATGATTTGTGTATTAAAAGCCGGTTCTATTGTCCCAACTAGTCTGTTTCTGCAACTTATAATGAAATAATTATATCTTTTTCGGGAATTGATCCTGACATTCTCCTATCTAGCTTGTATTTGTCTTTTCGCACCCAGAATCACTTGCTAGGAAAATGATCACTCGTCTATTCCGGAGGAGATATAACTATTTCCGCACGATGCACAATTGGGGTTGTGCAGTAACAACCCCTGCTACTACATCTAAGTATCTAGGCGAAAAAGAATGCCCTTCTTTTTTGTTTTTTCCTATGGTATCATTATTCTGATAATGAAGAAAAGATTTGCTCGCGAGAGAGACGTGGGCTTGTTAGATCGTGATAAAATTCTCTGTAAGAAAGGAGAATTGATCACCCCTTTAGGGATGATTGATTGTGGGCGAGGAGGCAGTCGAACCCTCGACCATCCCAGTCTATAAGGGATACCTTACCACCCCACGAATAAACGATGAGTCATGAAAAAGGTCCGGGGGCTTTCCTTAAACCTGAATGAAGTCTTATATTTGATAAGTTTGGGAAAGAAAAAAGGAAAATTCAGTTCAGCACGGTTGACAAGCATATATAT